ATTGAAAATGAAAGGGATTTTTTGATTGCAAAAATCAATACTAATACTAATGATTTTTGTATCAATTTACATTTCATTATGTCATTAACTAAGAAATCCCAATTTGAGGATTCAAATCCAAGAATCGTTCATGAATTCGCAGTCAGCAGTTAACAGTTAACGGTTCCAATTGGTTTTGTCATAAATTTTTTGTGATGGAAAATCACATTTTCTTTTTCATTCAATTCAATAGAAGAGTGAGAAAAGGCTTTTAGCATTGTGTATTTTTTGAGATACTATATAATCAATCGGGGGATAAATCAAAAAGGGAAGGTTTTTTTTAGGAAAAGGGTTAAGGAAAAGAGGACTGGAGATGCAAGTAGAATAAAAAAAAAGCTGTTCGTTAATCCAGGAACATTTTCATATATTTTGTATCATTTTGGCGGCATGGCCGAGTGGTAAGGCGGGGGACTGCAAATCCTTTTTCCCCAGTTCAAATCCGGGTGTCGCCTAATCAACAAAAGACTCAAAATATCTTCTTCTGTTATCTGTTAATATAACTCGCCGAATTATTGCCTATCAGAATATCAGAAAGGGGCTGTTCATTCTTGTTTGCTTCTAAGCATAAGCATCTTAGCTGGGTGGGGTTTGTATAGTATAAATAAAAGATTCTAAATCCTTGGGATTCTATGCTATTTTTTAGTAATAGCAGAGGGATTACCAAGACTTCGGTTGACTACTTACTAATTATTTATTAATGTCGTGTACAATGACTGGATCTTGAGCTAGATTGGAGAGTTTGATTTGATAGGAAATCTAATTGGATGGAATTAATAGTTGTGGTAAAGGGGCCGAAGACAACGAACGACGGACTCGCGCGAATCCTGGTCGGGATATTGATTGAATAGATAGTTTCTTTTTATATTTATTTATAGAAGAAAGGAAGGGGAAAAAGAATTTCTTTTCGGCAACCCTTAATCAAGAATATACTGTCTCCCTACTATGAGATAATCGTCGAGAAAGATAGGGTTCGGGTTAGATCAAAAGGGGAATTTGTGGTATGGAATAGATAATGGTTTTTATTTTTATGCTTTTTACTTAGAAAGATCAACAAAAACGGAATAGGCCTTATGATTACTTTACTACATATTCCATTAAAAATTAAAAATAATCCCTTAAGATATTACTACGTATTTTGCTTGTTTCCCAATTAGAAGTAATACATATAAGAATTTCTTATGAGTTGATTTATTGGAGTGCTTTATCCCTAGTGTTAGGACGGAATCCCCTTTTGACTCTGCGCCATGGATTCCACTATTATTAGTGAGGAAAAATGGGATAATTCCTTCATATTTATAGAGATAGGGGACATAATTCACATGGATATAGTCAGTCTTGCTTGGGCTGCTTTAATGGTAGTCTTTACATTTTCCCTTTCACTCGTAGTATGGGGAAGAAGCGGCCTCTAGAGGTACTACTAATTGTCGATCTAACTGTATCAATTTTTTGATAGTCAGAACATAAAGAACAAATAGATGTAGCAAATAAGAAGAATGGGTCTCTAGGTCAATTCCATATGTGGAATTGATATCCACATATATCAAGATAATATTGTAGATTGATCTACATCAATGTAAACCTCTGTTTTGATACTAGAGTACAACTTTGTAGATTGTACAACTTTAATACACTACAATAACACTAATAACTAGATAGTATGGTAGAAAGAAATAGATGATTCTTTCTTACCATACTATCGGAATACTTCCAATTATAGTCCGTTCATTTAGATGGGAATCCTTTTCATTTCGTCAATTTAAGAACTCGGAACCCAAGTTTTATTCAAAATAACTAATTATTTTGACTAACTGTTTTTACATAAATGATAAGTAGAAAAGCAGTAGGAACTAGAATGAATAGTGCAGTAGCAATAAATGCAAGAATATTAACTTCCATAATCTCATCGTTTTTTTTACTTCACAATAACTCGGGATTTGGTCCCATAGAGAGGATAAATCTTTTGCCTTTATTTAAAATTTAAATTCACTTTATTTAAAATTTAAATTCAATAAAAAAGATCTCGCTCGATTATCTTGAATCCGATCAATATCATGAATAACAATATCGGAACTATCAAATCAATTCGTTGTCGAGAATTGAATAGTATAACATAGGAAGTTCTTTTATCCATACCGAACCCAAACTTTGATTTCTGACCCCATCCAAAATTCCTTTATTTCTCATCCATTTCCTTTCTTTTTTTCTCTAACCTACTTTACGTCTTCCTTTCTTGTACAATTATTATCTAATGAAGTATCATCAGATTGCCCTTTCACTTCTATCAGTTACATAGTTACAAACCCAAACAAAGAATCAAAATAAAATAAGGATCACCCCTTGCTTTGGGAATGAAAGCCCCCAGCCCCTTTCATAAAAAAGGAGAGATTCATTGATGCATTTATTGGATCCGTCGGGACTGACGGGGCTCGAACCCGCAGCTTCCGCCTTGACAGGGCGGTGC